GAATTTTGATGTAAAAGATTTATAGATGGATTTAACAATTTCGACAATATATTTAAATAACTTCCGCCTTGATTAAACGGAATTCCGATAGCCCCAACAAACAAAGTAAATAGGACTAATAGAAAGATAGGAAATATCATAGTATTGTCGGATTCATGGGGATAAGATAAAGTCTTTTTGGTGCGAAAATTAATAATAGTAAGAAAGGGACTTATAATCCTTTTTACATTATCATCAATTTGATATGTGTTATTCCAACAAAAAGAATCCATTTCATTATTAGCCATTGCCAATAAAGTTAGTAAAGTAATTTTTTTTTTTATTGTTTTTGGTATTCCTTTTCCCCATAGAGATATTGAATAGAAAGAGTTACTTTTTTGACCACTAAAATTTTTAAACTGAACGTTTAAATGTCCCTCAAAGGTAAGTAAATAAACGCGAAACATATAAAATGCGGTTAATCCTGCTGTGGAACAAGCTATTATTGCGAAAATCGGTGAATACAACCAACTATCATTAAGAATCTCATCTTTGGACCAAAAACAAGCAAGAGGTGGAATACCACAAAGAGAAAGTGTACCCACTAAAAAAGCGGTTTTTGTAATTGGGACATACTTTTTTAAACCTCCCATAAGAGCCATATTTTGACTTTTGTCTGGCGAATATCCAACAATGGATTCCATTGAATGAATAATAGACCCGGATCCTAAAAACAACAATGCTTTAGAATAAGCATGAGTAATCAAATGAAATAAAGCAGCTCGATAAGAACCCATACCTAGAGCTAACATCATATAACCTAGTTGAGACATTGTCGAATAAGCTAAACTTCTTTTAATATCTTTTTGAGCCAGAGCTAAAGTAGCTCCTAATAATACTGTTATTATACCTATCAAAGATATGAAATTCATTATGTAAGGTATGGTTATAAAAAGAGGAAGAAGGCGAGCTACAAGAAAAATTCCCGCTGCTACCATAGTAGCAGCATGGATAAGAGCCGAAATAGGAGTAGGGCCTTCCATGGCATCAGGTAACCATACATGAAGGGGGAATTGGGCAGATTTAGCAACTGCACCAGCAAATAAAAGAAATGAACACAGAGTAACAAATAGAAAATTGACTTCATTATTATAAAGCAGGTTATTGAATATTTCGAACAAATCCTGAAATTCAAAACTACCCGTTATCCAATAAATACCTAAAATTCCTAATAATAAACCAAAATCCCCCACACGATTAGTTACAAACGCTTTTTGACAAGCAGTTGCCGCAATAGGTCGTGTGAACCAAAAACCTATTAATAGGTAAGAACACATTCCAACTAATTCCCAAAAAATATAAATTTGTATCAAATTCGAACTAGTAACTAATCCCAACATTGAAGTGTTGAAAAAACTCAGATAAGCAAAAAATCTCAAATATCCTTGATCATGCGACATATAATTATCACTATAAAAAAGAACCAAAATTCCAACAGTAGTAACTAATATTAACATAATAGAAGTAAGCGGATCGATTAAGTAACCAAATTCTAACGAAAAATCATTATTAATGGTCCAAGACCATACATATTGATAGATAGAACTTCTATTTATTTGTTGAATAGATAAATAGAATGAAAGAATCATAACTATGCTTAACAGTAAAATACTCGGAAAAGCCCATGCACGACGAAGATTTTTTGTTGCGGTTGGAAAAAGTAGAAGTCCCACTCCTATTAACATAGGAACTGGTAGTGGAATGAAAGGTATAATCCATGAATATTGATATGTATATTCCATAATAAAAAAAAACTTTTTTTTTCTTGTTTTATTCTTAAAAAAAAATAAATTATTTCTGCTTCACCGGCTCTTATCATCCTTTTCTTTTTATTTTTAGGTTCAATAAAAAATCAAGATATGAAAAACTTAAATAAAATTTGTTCTTCTTAACTTAATTATTCTCAATCTTTTTTTTTTAAGACTTCAAATATTCAAATCAACAAGTTACAATTGGTCAAATGATATGAATATAACCAAGTTACGATTCAAATTTTTTTTTATTAATATATTAAACTATTTTTTTTTATTACTATTACTATAACTATATTAAAATTAAACTATTTTTAAAGTAAATTAAGTAAGATTTTTCGGAAGATACAAAAAAAATTTTCAATTAATATTACGTATTACGAGAATTTATATGTATAGAGCAAAGAAAAAGAATTAGACCAAAAGAGACTCCTTAATACATTTACTTGATTTTGATATAACTAATATTAATAGTAATAGATAGGATGGCCTATAAATTGACTTGACTTGAAAAACCCTTTTTTCGTTCCTTTATTGAAAAATTCATTGGGGAATTTGACGATTGTCTTTTATTGAACTGGAAGACATCTTTCGTTGTAGGAAGGAATCGACGTTTTTCTTTTCAGACCAAAAAAAAAAAAAAGAAATAGACTTAAAAGAAAAAGGAGAATTACAAGTACTAAAATAACTTTTCTAATAAAATCATGTATCCTTTTTGATTAACTACTAGTTTCAGGCAAATTCTATATACTCGCTCTTTTGAGCTTGATCAATTTAATAGTAAAAAAAAAAATGAAAGGAATTTTGAATTATAGGGAGGGTAAGGGTTGGATTTTGAGAAAGTTTTCCATTTATTTACCTGTTTTATTACCGGTATTAATAAAATAGAGCAGAACAAAAATGAACAGGGATGTCAAAAAAAACAAAAATTAGAAAGTTTTGTTTTAGAATTTTTGTTTTGTATTCTTGCAAAAAAAAATAAAAATTTGAATTGTTTCAACAATAGATGTCTTTCACATCCAACTATAGAAATGAATAACTTTTAAAATTTTTCATGGCAGTTCCAAAAAAACGCACTTCTATATCAAAAAAACGTATTCGTAAAAATATTTGGAAAAAAAAAGCATATTGGGCAGCGTTGAAAGCTTTTTCATTAGCAAAATCTCTTTCAACCGGGAATTCAAAAAGTTTTTTTCTACGACAAAAATAAACTCAAAAATAAACTAAATAATCAAACGATCCATTAAATAATCTAAATCTGAAAATGCTACTCCCCCTTTTAATATATTATTATTAATTATTATTATTTATTATTATTAATTATTATTATTATAATTACTATATATTTTTTATATTTTTTAATTTTTTTTAATGTATTTTTTTAATATATTTATATATTTTATCATTTCCGAATGGGGATTCTTTTTTCCCCATCGGTTCACTTGTCACAATAATCAATAAGTTTTCCTTTTTTTCTACATAAAAGAAGATAAGAAGATATAAGATCTTTACTAAAAAAAAACTGTTTTGTAACTTTTTTATTACCAACTCGTTTTATTACCAACTCGTTTGATAAAAGTCCTCTTTTAAATTTTATGGATTTAGGTCAGCATTCCAATATTAGTATAGACACATAATGTGTCAATTTTGAGTGGTCAAAAATGGATGGATCCTATGCTTGTAAAGGAAGATTAATCAATCTTTATAATTAATTCTAATTTTTACAAAGAATTTTTTGTTCATTGAAGAAGTGCACCTGTGAGTTTAAATTCATAAAAAAAAATGTATTTTGCAAAAATATTCAAAAAAAGGAAGGGACCTTTTTAAACAAAAAAACTAGTTGGGTTGAAGTCATAATTATTTAGTTACAGGATTTCCATTTATAAACTACGAAAATGTCCTAAAACATCTGAATCTTATTATTTAATTATTATTTAATTATAAAAAAAGGATAATAAAGATTTTTTTTTTATTGGAATCTTTCAATGCCTATTTATATTGATTATATTGAATATTGAAAGGAAACGCTTTTTTCTCATTAATTTTGAAAATATTGAATTGACTCCTTCAATCTCGACGATTAACTCAAAATATATTATTATTATTTCAAAGACCCTACGCCGCTATGGTGAAATCGGTAGACACGCTGCTCTTAGGAAGCAGTGCTAGAGCATCTCGGTTCGAGTCCGAGTGGCGGCATGGCATCTTATAAAAGAGATATAATAAGTCCTATAATGAATTAAAGTCCTAATTGAATTTGAATTCTGTATAATTTTTTACCCCCTCCCTTAAAAAAAAAATTATGATATTTTCTACTTTAGAACATATATTAACTCATATATCCTTTTCGGTCGTTTCAATTGTAATTACAATTTTTTTCATAAGCTTATCAGTCGATGAAATCAGAGGACTATATGATTCGTCAGAAAAGGGGATGATAGCGACTTTTTTTTGTATAACAGGATTATTAGTCACTCGTTGGATTTATTCAGGCCATTTCCCATTAAGTAATTTATATGAATCCTTAATTTTTCTTTCATGGAGTTTCTCCATTATTCATATGGTTCCAGATATTAACAAACATAAAAATTATTTAAGAGCGATAACTGGACCAACTAGTATTTTTACCCAAGGCTTTGTTACTTCAGGTCTGTTAACTGAAATACATCAATCAGAAATATTAGTACCTGCTCTCCAATCCCATTGGTTAATGATGCACGTTAGTATGATGGTATTGGGCTATGCAGCTCTTTTATGTGGATCATTATTATCAGTAGGTCTCTTAGTCATTACATTTCGAAAACTTCTAAGGATTCTTAGCCAAAACAATAATTTTTTAAATGAATCATTTTTCTTTGCAGAGGGTAAATACATGAATGAAAGAAACAATGTTTTACTAAGCACTTCTTTTTTTTCTTCTAGAAATTATTATAAGGCTCAACTGATTCAACAATTAGATCATTGGGGTTATCGGATTATTAGTTTAGGGTTTAGCTTTTTAACCATAGGTATTCTTTCAGGAGCAGTATGGGCTAATGAGGCATGGGGGTCCTATTGGAATTGGGACCCAAAAGAAACTTGGGCATTTATTACTTGGACCGTATTTGCGATTTATTTACATACTCGAACAACTCAAAATTTGGAAAGTATAAATTCTGCAATTGTGGCTTCTATCGGTTTTCTTATCATTTGGATATGCTATTTTGGGGTTAATTTATTAGGAATAGGGTTACATAGTTATGGTTCATTTAATTTACATTAACATCTAATTAAATTAATTAGATCCTGACGAATACAAAGATAGATAGCTATATTTATTTATATTTAATATTGAAGTAAGAATAGAAGGTAAGAAATAAACTGTCGAGAACCATTAGAATCAAGTAGTGATTCAAATGGTTCTCACAAAGGAGAAATCTATCTGGTTACAATTCATTTTAACTTTAAACTTAAGAGAAAATCCAACTTAAGCTTAAGAAAAAAAAATAAGCTTAATAGAAAAAAGACGTCTTTCTCAGTCGACAACGAACAATATCCCAAATAATAGGATTGCTTTTTGATTTGTTATTTTTTTTTGTTTTACTCAAAAAAAACCTATCGATAAAAATAATTAGATATAATAGCTTCCACCTTGTCAACTGATAATGAAAGAACGAAATCCGGATAAATACCGAGACCTATTATTGGTAGAAGGATAGAGATCGAAACAAATAACTCTCGCGGTCCGGAATCAAAAAAATAAGAGTTTGGAACATTAAATAACTTGTATCCATAGAACATTTGGCGTATCATGGATAATAAATAAATAGGCGTTAATATGATCCCAATTGCCATTAAAAAAGTAACTAGTATTTTGGGGATTAAAAGATATTTTTGGCTGGTAATTATTCCAAAAAATACTAAAAATTCTGCAACAAAACCGCTCATGCCCGGTAATGCAAGGGAAGCCATTGATAAGATACTGAACATCGTAAATATTTTTGGGAGGGGGATCGCCATTCCACCCATTTCTTCAAGATAAAGAAGGCGTATTCTATCATAACCCGTTCCTGCCAAGAAAAAAAGAGCAGCCCCAATAAATCCATGAGAGATTATTTGTAAAAGGGCTCCGTTGAGTCCCGTATCATTTATAGAGCCAATTCCAATAATTATGAAACCCATATGAGATATAGAGGAATAGGCTATTCTTTTTTTTAAATTTCGTTGACCCGGAGATGTTGAAGCTGCGTAGATTAGTTGTATTGCTCCTATTATAATAAACCAGGGAGAAAATAGGGAATGGGCGTGGGGTAATAATTCCATATTGATCCGAACCAACCCGTAGGCTCCCATTTTTAATAAAATTCCAGCTAGAAGCATACAGGTACTATAGTGGGCCTCCCCGTGGGTATCTGGTAACCATGTATGTAAGGGTATGATCGGCGATTTGACAGCAAAAGCAATAAGAAATCCAGCATAGAATATTATTTCTAGTGCCGCGGGATACGATTGATTAGCTAATGTTTGAAAATTTAATGTTGGTTCATTAGAACCATATAAACCAATACCCAAAACTCCTATTAATAGAAAAATGGACCCTCCCGCAGTATACAAAATGAACTTTGTAGCTGAATAGAGACGTTTCTTCCCCCCCCACATGGATAGAAGTAGATAAACGGGAATTAATTCTAACTCCCACATGATGAAAAAAAGTAAAAGGTCTCGAGAAGAAAATGATCCTATTTGACCACTGTACATTGCTAACATCATAAAATGGAATAATCGGGAATCTCGAGTAATGGGCCGAGCCGCTAAAGTAGCTAAAGTGGTAATAAATCCCGTCAGTAAAATAGGTCCTATAGAAAGTCCATCTATTCCCAATCTCCAATAAAAATCAAAAAAATTGATCCATTTATAATCCTCTGCTAACTGGGTTAATGGATCGTCCAATTGGAAATGAGAACAAAATGTATAGGTTGTTAAAAGAAGCTCTAATATACATATAGATATAGTATACCACCTTATTACTTTATTTCCTCTATGAGGTAGAAAGAAAATAAAAGAACCCATTAATATGGGCAAAACTACAATTATTGTTAACCAAGGAAAATCGTTCGTGGTAAAGACAAGATACACTTGGGCACAAAAACCCGTGCTCAAAAAATCAAAAATAATAATAATATTCTATTTTCAATTTTTTGAGCACGGGTTTTTGTCGGTAAAAAAAAAATGAACTGTATTCAAAATGAATTTAAGTGGTTTTTTCTGGAACGTATTAATAAGCTAGACCCATGCTTCGAGTTGTTTCATGCCATAAATAAACTCGAACGCTCAAAAAATCTGTTGGGCAGGCGGATTCACATCTCTTACAACCGACACAGTCTTCTGTTCTTGGAGCAGAAGCAATTTGCTTAGCTTTACACCCATCCCAAGGTATCATTTCTAATACATCTGTTGGGCAGGCTCGGACACATTGAGTACATCCTATACAGGTATCATAAATCTTTACTGAATGTGACATTGGATCTATAACTTTTTTAATGCCATAAATTTTCGATCTAGTAAACTTCTAAATGAATTGTATATTTAGACACTAGATGAATCAATGATTTTACCAGAATTTTTCCAATAATGATTTTACCAGAATTTTTCCAATCAATCTAATTCTGGATCAACTCATGAGATTGGGCCAAGATACTTTGATTTTTTACTTTTTTTTCTCAAATCGACG